GATGATTCCATCATACATGATGGAATTTCGAAAACTTCTGGATAGGTATCCTACATCTGAACTGAATGCTTTCTGGTTAAAGAATCTCTTTCTAGTTGTTCTGGAACAATTAGGAGATTCTCTGGAAGAAATACGGGGTTCTGCTTCTGGTGGCAACATGCTATCGGGTGGTGGTACCGCTTATGGGGTCAAATCACTACGTTCTAAGAAGAAATATTGGAAGATCAATCTAATCGATCTTGTAAGTATCATGCCGAATCCCATCAATCGAATCATCTTTTCGATAAATACGAGATATCTAAGTCGTACAAGTAAAGAGATCTATTCATTGATAAGAAAAAGAAAAAACGTGAACGGTGATTGGATTGATGAGAAAATAGAATTCTGGGTAGCGAACAGTGATTCGATTGATGATGAAGAAAGAGAATTCTTGGTTCAGTTCTCCACCTTAACGACAGAAAAAAGGATTGATCAAATTCTATTGAGTCTGACTCATAGTGATCATTTATCAAAGAATGACTCTGGTTATCAAATGATTGAACAACCGGGATCGATTTCCTTACGATACTTAGTTGACATTCATCAAAAGGATCTAATGAATTATGAGTTCAATAGATCCTGTTTAGCAGAAAGACGGATATTCCTTGCTCATTATCAGACAATCACTTATTCACAAACCTCGTGTGGGGCTAATAGTTTTCATTCCCCATCTCCTCATGGAAAACCCTTTTCGCTCCGCTTAGCCCTATCCCCTTCTAGAGGTATCTTAGTGATAGGTTCTATAGGAACTGGGCGATCCTGTTTGGTCAAATACCTAGCGACAAACTCCTATGTTCCTTTCATTACGGTATTTCCGAACAAGTTCCTGGATGACAAGCCTAAAGGTTATCTTATGGATGATATCGATATTGATGATAGTGACGATATTGATGATAGTGATGATGACCTTGATCTTGATAAGGAGCTGCTAACTATGACGAATGTGCTAACTATGTATATGACGCCGAAAATAGACCGATTTGATATCACCCTTCAATTCGAATTAGCAAAAGCAATGTCTCCTTGCATAATATGGATTCCAAAGATTCACGATCTACATGTGAATGAGTCGAATTACTTATCCCTCGGTCTATTAGAGAACTATCTCTCCAGGGATTGTGAAAGATGTTCCACTGGAAAGATTCTTGTTATTGCTTCGACTCATATTCCCCAAAAAGTGGATCCCGCTCTAATAGCTCCGAATAAATTAAATACATGCATTAAGATACGAAGGCTTCTTCTTCCACAACAACGAAAGCACTTTTTCATTCTTTCATATACTAGGGGATTTCGCTTGGAAAAGAAGATGTTCCATACTAACGGATTCGGGTCCATAACCATGGGTTCCAATGCGCGAGATCTTGTAGCACTTATCAATGAGGCCCTATCGATTAGTATTACACAGAAGAAATCCATTATAGAAACTAATACGATTAGATCAGCTCTTCATAGAAAAACTTGGGATTTTCGATCCCAGATAAGATCGTTTCAGGATCATGGGATCCTTTTCTATCAGATAGGAAGGGCTGTTACACAAAATGTACTTCTAAGTAATTGCCCCATAGATCCTATATCTATCTATATGAAGAAGAAATCATGTAAGGGAGGGGATTCTTATTTGTACAAATGGTACTTCGAACTTGGAACGAGCATGAAGAAATTAACGATACTTCTTTATCTTTTGAGTTGTTCTGCCGGATCGGTCGCTCAAGATCTTTGGTCTTCATCCAGACACGATGAAAAAAATCGGATCACTTCTTATGGATTCGTTGAGAATGATTCTGATCTAGTTCATGGCCTATTACTATTATTACTATTAGAAGTAGAAGGCGCTCTGGCTCTGGCGGGATCCTCACGGACAGAAAAATATTGCAGTCAGTTTGATAATAATCGAGTGACATTACTTCTTCGGTCCGAACCAAGGAATCAGTTAGATATGATGCAAAATGGATCTTGTTCTATCGTTGATCAGAGATTTCTATATGAAAAATACGAATCGGAGTTTGAAGAAGGGGCCCTCGATCCGCAACAGATAGAGGAGGATTTCTTCAATCAGATAGTTTGGGCTCCTAGAATAGGGCGCCCTTGTGGCAATCTATTTGATTGTATCGAAAGGCCCACTGAATTGGGATTTCCCTATTGGACTGGGTCATTTCGGGGTAAATGGATCATTTATCATAAAGAGGATGAGCTTCAAGAGAATGATTCGGAGTTCTTGCAGAGTGGAACCATGCAGTACCAGACACGAGATAGATCTTCCAAAGAACAAGGCTTTTTTCGAACAAGCCAATTCATTTGGGACCCTGCGGATCCATTCTTTTCCCTATTCAAAGATCAGCCCTCCGTCTCTGTGTTTTCACGTCGAGAATTCTTTGCAGATGAAGAGATGTCAAAGGGGCTTCTTGCTTCCCAAACAAATCCTCCTACATCTATATATAAACGCTGGTTCATCAAGAATACG